GAAGAGCGGCATATATACTAAATGTGGTATATATCCATCTATATTGAATTGCGGATACAGAAATGATAGAATCATTTCTGATTAGACTAAATATGGGTCTCCGATAGAGCTGAAAAAGGGTACACAAAAAAATAAGAATTAAAGAAATTGAAGAATAGAATAAAGAATAAGGGGATATGGCGAAATTGGTAGACGCTACGGACTTAATTGGATTGAGCCTTGGTATGGAAACTTACTAAGTGGATAACTTTCAAATTCAGAGAAACCCTGGAATAAAAAAGGGGCAATCCTGAGCCAAATCCTATTTTTTTAAATGAAAAAAAGTTTATATAGACAAAATAAATAAAAAAGGATAGGTGCAGAGACTCAATGGAAGCTGTTCTAATAAATGGAGTTGACTGTCTTGCATTAGTAAAGTAAGGGAACCCTTCCTTAAAATTGCGGATTCAAAGTAAAGGATAACCCTATAAATACATATACGTACTGAAAGACTATCTCAAATAATTAATGTAATTATGAAAAATAAAATAAAAATATTGAATCGATTTCAAGTTGAAGAAAAAATCGATTGATCAAATCATTCACTCCACAGTCTGATAAATAACTAATTAATCGGACGAGAATAAAGATAGAGTCCCATTCTACATGTTAATATCGACAACAAGGAAATTTATAGTAAGAGGAAAATCCGTCGACTTTAGAAATCGTGAGGGTTCAAGTCCCTCTATCCCCAAAAAAGGCCGTTCGACTCCATAATTTTTTATCTTATTTTCCCTTTTCGTTAACGGTTCAAAATTAATTATCCTTCTCATTTGGTTCTTTCACAAACTTTCTTTTCAGAAGTCTTGTGGTAGATCTGATACACATGCAAATGAGCATCTTTGAGTAAAAAAGTAATCCCTGTTGAAAATTGGAATGATTAACAATCAAAATACAAATCATTACTTGGATTGAAACATACGAAGTCATCTTTTTATTTTACAGATTCCAGGTCCTAGATAAGACTTTAGAATACTTTTTCGTCTTTCTTTTTTAATTGACATAGACCCAAGCCGTTTAGTAAAATGAGGAAGACGGCGCATCGGAAATGGTCGGGATAGCTCAGCTGGTAGAGCAGAGGACTGAAAATCCTCGTGTCACCAGTTCAAATCTGGTTCCTGACACACGATTATGAGTATCTATTCGACAATTTAATTAAACTAATTGATATGGATTGGATCGACATACATATTCATTAATATATTAAAATATAATAATGTGGATCATGCTACCTAATTTAGCCATTTAGATATTTTGGGATGGAGCCCCTTTAGATGAGTAACGAGTATATGAAAGTATGTAAAAATATGTATTTGTATTTAAAGAATAAAATTCAATTATGTTTCCTCTTCGTTTTTATTTATTAATAATATGTCTCTTTTCGGTCAAAAAAGATTGGAATATTCCATCGAATAAATATTTCAAAATATTCTATTTTATTCTTCTTCGTATTTGAAAGGTTCAATTCGTTAGTTAAAAGACTTTAAAGTATAATTTAAGGGAGTTTTGAAGGGTGGGAATATCCAAGATCCATCTTAGATACAGTACAAATTGAATCCGATACTCTTTAATAATTTCTTTGTATTTTCTTTCATATTCTATTTTTTCTATTTATTTATTCCACCCTATGTGATTTTTTATATAGTATAGGGTGACTTTATATAATATAGTTCATCAAAGGGATGTGCGCGGTACAAAGTTCATAATGCATAACTTGTTTAGTTCATCTTATTTGTTCGGCTCGTTCGAAATAAATATCGTCAAAAATGGAGAATCCGACGAATCCTTATTTGGATTGTCTTTTTTTTTAGTCCACATATCTATGAATAAAATAATATGAATGAGTCAATGACTCTCCGAATCTATAAAAGAACGAACAAATATCCCTTGAATATCGGAATCGGAAGCTGTAGCACCGAAAAGAAAATTCGTTTCTTATTTTGTTAATTTTATTCAATGAGCATCTTGTATTTCATAAAAATTCGGAGCAATATAATCCTTACGTAAGGGCCACCCTATCCAACTTTCCGGCATTAAAATACGTTTCAGACGTGGATGATTATCATAAGAGATTCCTAACATATCATAGGATTCTCTTTCTTGAAAATCCGCACTTTTCCAAACCCAGAAAACTGATGGAATTCTAGGATTCTTCCTTGGGGTAAATACTTTTATACATACTTCTTCTGGTTGATCTAGACCATACTCGATTCTCGTAAGATGATATACACTAGCTAACAGTCCGCCCGGTGCTACATCATAGGCACATTGGGAACGCAGATAGTTGTAACCATATACATATAAAATGACAGCAATGGAATGCCAATCTTCGGGCTTTATTTGTAAAGTCTCTATTCCTTGGTAATCAAAACCCAAAGATCTATGAACTAGCCCATGTTTGACCAGCCAAGTAGACAAGCGACCCTGCATTTTTTTCTCCCGCATTTTTAGTTGTATAAGT